CATGAAAACGTAAGAACTCAACGACGACCTCCCTTATTTTATTTATTTGTTTAAAACGAGGGCGGTTCGTTGGGTTCTTACTTAAGAATCATAATATATCTATTGATTTCATATTCATATAAAATTTCATAATATAATAAATAATTAAATAGAAAAACGTCCCTTTTATGGTTCCGAACCCTTTTTTTTTTCCTTTCTACAACACTTTTTTCTAATGATATTTGAGCTTCATTGGTTGATTCAGACCATCTGCTCTTTGAGAATATCAATCCAAATTTTTAAGAGTTTCTTTCATATTGACAAAGTTCAATCAAAATTGAATTTATTCAATAAATTCAATTTTGATTGAAAGGTTGAAAAACAAAAAAAGAAGAGTAAAAGTAAAATAATCTTAATATACATCTATGAATGTGGTACAAGTTATTCTGCATATCTCGTAGAAAAAAAAAGAAACAAAAAGTTTTTCATCATTTTTTTGATTTTTTTGTTACGAACTTTAGAAATCGGAAAATCTAGAAATTCATTTCAGACAATTGAACTTTCTCGAACTGTTTCTTTTTAAGAACTAAAAAGATTTGTGACAAAATAACAGAGGACAAGAAGAGCAAAAGACCTTGCACCCGTAATGTATCTTGAAGTACTATTTCTGCATCTCCCTGACCAAATCCACCTACATTAGGATTACTTGTTAATGGTTGATCAAGTTTGATGGATTCCCCCTCCGAAACAAGGAGTTCTGGTCCTGGGGGGATAATATTAACTACTTGACGTCCATCCGATGTATCCACTATGGTTATTTCATATCCCCCCCTTTCTTTTCGTATGATTCTACTTACTATACCTGTTGCTGTAGCAGTATAAATTGTATTGTTACTTTTGGTACCGTCAGGATAAATCTGACCTCTTCCCCTATTCCCACCTACATATATGGGATATTTTAAGAAGTGAACATCCTTATTAGTAGAGGGATCTGGGGAAATAATAGGAAAGGAAATTTCACTATATTTTTGACCGGTAACAGGACCCATCACAAGAATATTTTTTTTAGTGGGGCGGTAGCTCTGAAAAGACAGATTTACTGTCCTTTCTTTCATCTCAGGAGAAATACGATCGGGGGGGGCTAATTCAAACCCCTCAGGTAAAATAAGAACAGCCCCAATACTCAAGGCCCCTCTTTTACCATTTGAAAGAACTTGTTTCAGTTTTGTATCATAAGGAATTCGAACAACTGCTTCAAATACAGTATTGGGAAGTACCGCCCGGGGAACCTCAATATCTACAGGCTTATTAGCTAAATGACAATTGGCACATACAATACGACCAGTTGCTTCTCGTGGATTTTCATAAACTTGTTGCGCAAAAATGGGATATGCATTTGAAATGGATGACTGAGTTATTATATATATTATGGGCAATACGTAAATGTATCGAATCTTATTTTCTTTTATCCAAAAACGGGTATTTCTCATTTGCATAGTCCAATAGTTAATACCGACAATTTCTACAATAAAATAGGTAGGTCACTTATATAATTCCCTATCCATGATTCTGCTATTTACTGGAAAATTCTTATTGGAATATAGGAATAATCTCTTGAATCAGTGTAAATATCAAATATTCGGAATGCTTTATTTAGGGACAAAACAAAGAAAGTAACAAACATTAGAACCGGCTTAAATCATCTTTCCTTCAGGCCATTGAGTGATAAATCAATACAAGTGCCGGGGATATACGATTTAAATAATGGAAAATACCATATTTAAAAATTGTATCTAGAATAACTGGAAAAGTGGAAGCAAGAACAGATATAATTTGATCGTTATGATCAAATCCAAAATCTTTGTAAATAGAGTCAATCATTAGTTCCCAACCGTGGGGCGAATGGAATCCGATACATAAATCAGTTACTAAAAGAATAGAAAAAGCTTTTATTGTATCGTTTAAATTATATAGGAATTCCTGAACCCGAGAATTAAGAATAACAAGCTCGTCATTACCCAGAATAGAATAAACACTTAGAATAATGAAAGACATTATGTTTATTGAGAAGTGCAAAATCGTATTCATATGGTCTTGGTTATACATCTTGATTAATTGAACCGTTTCTTTGTGGATTCCTATAGTAAGCTTTTGTATATGTGTTTCTGCGGATTCATTTATCATTTCGTCCAACAAGAGTAGTTTCTCTAATTCTATGAATTTTTCTAGAATACTATTTTCTTGAATATCATTCCAAAGGGTTTCAGATTGTCTCTTATTCCACCAATTAATAGACCATGATTCCATACTTTTATTAAATGAGAAAGAGATCCACCAAGGCAAAAATACTAAAAATAAAAATATAAGAAATAGAATGTGAATAAATACTTTCTTTTTTGTCATTTTTTCATTTAATGAATTGTTAAGGCATCCACTAATCTATAAAGCTATAAAGAATACAGAAATAGAATCAAAGTCCCTTTCAAATAAAGACGAAATAATAAAATAAAAAAAAAGAGAAATTCGTCATTTCAATTCAATTGGTACACGCAAGAAATAGGCCAATTCCGCAACTTTTTGTTCAATTTCTCGTGGAGTGAAATTCTCATCAATATGAATTAATGGAATAGACCCCTGGCCCCTGATTTCCATATAAAGGAAAAAGACAATACGAGTAAAAATACCCTCTTTAGCTTCGATTCGTATGGCCTGAATATCCTCCATAAGGAATCGGAGAAAGATACGACGATTTTTTCCGGGAAATCCCCAACGAAAAATACAAACTGTTCCTTCTTTTCTATCGAATCTATCATAACCACTACCTATATTCCAAGAAATTATGCACCACAAATAGGAACTAATAAAGAGACCTGCTATCCCATAGAAGGACACCACGATTCCTTGTGGAAAAAAAAGGATTTGTTGATACGGAAATAAAGATATAAAATTACTATCTATATAACTACAAATTCCAACCACTAAGAATCCTAACGAACCTAAAAAAAGGATAAAGGCCCAGTAGAAATTCATTATTTTTCGGGAGCCTGTTATAAGTTCTATCCATATACGGTCTGATCGCAAATTCATACTAGATTTAGTTGCATTTTATTGGAATTGAGAGAATAATCCCAATTTGACTTTCCTATTTTTGTTTACGAAATAACGCTCATCAACTAGCACTTTTATGAACCTTCAAAAAAATGGCATCTCCTTCATATGATCTTATTTTAGTATATATGACCATATGAACCCCCATTTAATAACTTCGTATCTAGTTTAGTTGAAAATAGCTAGAATTCGTTTACCCATATCGTGTTTCCGACTGCATAAGCGTTCGTTCATTTATGTTCGTGGGAAGTCACATATTATACCCTATTTCACTTTTCACTAACTATATTAGTTGTATTTGTGTTATAATGCAAGTCTAATTAAGTCTTAAAACAATGGATGAGATTTTGTCCCGGCGAATTTAAACAATCTTGTTTTTTTGTACATGAAGAAATAAAGAAGCCATTGCAAATACCGGAATTACTAGGCCCACTAAGGGGACAAAAATGGAGGGTAAATTTAGAATTGTCATAGCAACGTTACCTCGATTTATTATTTATACCTGTTATTGAATTGTTACGTTGTTCTAAAATAGGGACATCTTAATATTATAAATTCTAATTATCTTAAAAAATATCTTATAAAAATTAGAATTTTTATCGTATATTCTAAGTATATCGAATAACCTACTAACTGAATAGAAAATTTAGAACTTAATTTTTTTTTTGGATTTGCCCCCCCGCTCTCGCGTAAAGAAGAAATTACTTTTTGATTTTCATTTTATAGAAAGTAACTATTTGTTTTTGAGAAAACAAAAAAAAGAAAAAGAAAGTCCTACTTGAGTGAATTTTGATTCAAAGGAAAGAAAGTGTGGAGTTTAAAAAATTCACTCATAACGTCTTTTAAAAGATTTCGTGGTACGATTGGATCAAATAATCCCTTATGGAATAAATATTCAGATACCTGTGAACCCTCGGGTACTGTCTTATTCAATGTTTGTTCAATTACTCTTTTACCTGCAAATGCAATATAGGCATTTGGTTCGGCAATAATAATATCGCCTAACATACCAAAGCTGGCTGTCACCCCACCAGTAGTGGGAGATGTAAGGATGGATATATAGAATAACTTTTTATTTGATTGATAATCATATAAAGCAGAAGATATTTTAGCCATTTGCATCAAGCTCAGACTTCCTTCTTGCATGCGTGCCCCCCCGGAAGCACATACTATAATAAGGGGTAGAAATCGGTGGGTAGCATACTCGATCAAACGGGTTATTTTCTCCCCTACTACGGATCCCATACTACCCCCCATAAATTGAAAATCCATGACTCCAACTGCTATGGGAATACCGTTTAGCTGACCTATGCCCGTTTGAACAGCTTCCGGTAATCCTGTCTTTTTTTGATAAAAGTCGATACGATCTTTATAAGGTTTCGCCTCTGAATGAAATTCAATGGGGTCCAGAGATATCATGTCTTCATCCATAGGATACCAAGTACCCGGATCAATCAAAAGTTTGATTCTATCCAAACTGCTCATTTTCAAATGATATCCACATTGTTCGCAAATATTCATTTTTGACTTAAACAATTTCTTATAATTCAATTCATAACAATTCTCACATTGAACCCATAAATTCCTGTATTTTTGAGTTACATCGAGATCATTAAAACTTTCTCTTATAGTTAAATCATTACCATTCGTGCTAGTTCTTATATCGAAACTCTCGCTTTCACTATTATTTCCACTTTCACCACAAATGAAACTATAAAAATAACTGTCACTGTAACTGTAGTTGCCACTATCACTTAAAATGTAATTATGAATAAGGATTTGAGAATGAAGATAATTTTCAATGAAACTAGTAATGTGCTTATTCCAATCATTTTTAGTATCATACATGTAACGATCATAATAGGAATCATCACCTTGCGATCCATTATTCCGATAACGAGAATCCCGATAAT